TACTTATATCTCCCATCTATTTATTTTCTTTAGTTATTCACTAGAGCAATTATGATCTGGAAGTCGATCCAGGGCAAGTGTTCGGATCTATTATGACATATCCATGAGGTGCTCAACGGACCTTCTCAATCTTTTTTAATTTTCTAAAACCTTTTCCAGGCTTGAAATTTGTCAAAAACAAATTTTTTTACATAGTGTATTCATATCTCAATTAGAAGTCCCTAAACGGAGCTACTTTCTGTCTTACATAGAACATATTACTTTTTTCCAAATTCCAAATAACGTGAGGAGTCATTAGTCATTACTAAGATAAGAGACATTCCAGGATCTATATCTATACTATATTTGGTCATTCGAGGGGCGCTTTTATTAGTTTTAATAGAATAGGAGAAAAAAAATGAATTCTCTACCGTATCTATGTATCTTTTCTACCTACGAAATACCAGACGAAATAGAACGGTCTTAGAAAGGATATAATGAAATTCTTTGATTGGGTCTTCCGGATTTAAAACTGATGAGACCAACAAACAATTAATTATAACTATAACAAAAAAATCGATATATAAATTCTAACGAAATAAATAAACAGAGAGTTCTTATTCGAAACGCCCCGTGATCTTCAACCAATTCTGCGCTTCAATATAATTCCCAGAAGTGAGCGCGATAGCTTGTTTCCAATACTCGGCGGCTTGATTGAACCAAGCCTCCGCAATTTCAGAATCTCCCTGTCGAATGGCCTGTTCTCCCCGGTCGGAATAGGCGGTCAATTCCTTTCCTTAGAACCGTACTTGAGAGTTTCCCGCCTCATACGGCTCGGCAATCTCTTTTTTGGTGTTCCCGTTTTTTTAATCGACTATATCGAATTGAATGAGATTTCTCATAGATCTATCCTTATCCTAACCAAAAGAGGTTAATTTCATGAGCATGAGTTTCAAACTTGACTTTTGATTAAATTAATAATCCGCTTTCATTTTATCTTTTCTCCCACCATCAGAAAAATAACATAAAAGCATTTCGACTATCGTTAAAATTTTCTGAAAGGTACCTATCTCGGTTTCGTCTAAAATTTGATATAGAATCTTTGAAAAAGTCTTTTCTTTCTTAGGAAGAAAAGACTTACTGTCTTTGGGATCTGATGCTACACCGCTGCTCAATACCTTAGGGGATCGACTTTATTACATAAGTGGATTCCTAATTTTTATTTCATATCATGACAGAAAAAGCAGTTTTTATTGGATCGGTATCGGCCCAAAACCTGGCGAATTGGTCTTTACGGTGCTTCCTATATCAATTAGATCCTTTATCCATAGAATAAAGTATCTAGGCATATCTATTTCTCCATATTTCGACTCTATGAAGTTTCTTTCTTTGCTACAGCTGATAAAAATCGTTTTTTACACGATGCATATGTAGAAAGCCTATTTTTTTCTAGTATTTATTAGTGTATTTGCTTTTTCTTCCCTTTTTTCTTTCTATAGTAGAGATAGTCGCACGTAATGACAGATCACAGCCATATTATTAAAAGCTTGGGGTAAGAACGGGTTTCGTTCTAGTGCCCAAAAATAATATTCTAAAGCTTTTGTATGTTCTCCGTTACTTGTGTGGATAAGGCCTATGTTATAGAGTATATAGCTTCGATCATAGGGATCAATTTCTAGTCGCATAGCTTCATAATAATTCTGTAAAGCTTCCGCATAATTTCCTTCCGATTGAGCTGACATCCGTTACGGTCGTCATTCGATTCAAAGAATTCTCCGTTCCAGAAACGTACATGAGATTTTCATCTCATACGGCTCCTCCCCTATATGCATAATGAAAATAATACATGGAATCAAAAAAATTGAAATATTCTCATTATGAACTGAGTGGGGCTAACGTTTTTACAAGAAATCTCTAGCCAACCTTTCTGCAAAAGATCTTTTCTTAACATCACGCGTGTTGGTACAGGTACTAGATAAAAATGTAAACTCCAACAATTTCTTTGTTCTCAACGCCCCTTAATTTCCAGGAATTAATCACTTCAACAGTCTTCGATGGTTCTAAGGGTATCCAAAGTACGAACGAGATGGATGTTTGTTATCCCAACCATTCTTCTTAGTCCCGATCCCGATAAGGAAAAGGGGTAATTTTTAACAAAGTTTTCGTGTTGTTGATTCCTAGGCGTAGCGCCTCTTCCCCTATGCGGCCTATTGGTACTAGTCTAGTATAGTAGGGTTGGCCTGTAATATAGAACCCATAGGTGTAACCTTTCGCTCAATACTCGAATCGACAATTGAAGCATCTGAGGCTGCATTAATCGGGGATACACAACAGAAGGAATTGTTTTATCTATAAACTTCACCTTCAACAAGCGTAGATTTTTTCAATAATATTTTTCGTTCTTTTCTATCCCGAATCATCCGTCTTTCTCCTAAGACCGAAAGCGGTAAATAAAAAAATAATCAAATCACACCATCTCTGTAATAGGTAAATGCCTCTTTTTCTCCTGAAGTTGTCGGAATTATTCGTAATAAGATATTGGCCACAATTGAAAAGGTCTTATCAATAAAATTTCCATTTATCCGCGATCTAGGCATAGGTAGGAATCCATTCTATAATTCTTTTCATTAACTCTCGTGAGAAACCGATCCCACAAGTAAAGGAATTGTACAGTACGAACTAACATAAAAGCAGACTCCTATCCAATTTTTTCTTTTTGAAAGGAGTCGATAAAAAATAAGAAATATTTGAATCCGATTCGATTTCATCCAAATGTAGTAGTATAAGAATGAAAGGAACTATTCCTATTTGATCAAAGTAGAACAATCAAAGAATTTCTCCTGCTCATTAGGATAATTCGAGAAGTTTTTCTGAAATTATGATCCAAAGAAGAAAAAAAATCGAATAATCCTTCTATGATGAAAATAGAATAACCCTCCATTTTGTGTTTTGTGCATAGCGGGTATACGCTTATACATTATACAATCAAATCGAAAAGGATGATTTATGAATTTGGAATCGATTTACGGGTTAAGGGGTTGTTGTTAAGCGATCTAAAACTGGAAAGAAAGTTTCGAATTCTTATGGAAATTGAATTCGAATTTAAAGATAATTATGATCTAAAAGTATCCATTAACCATAGTCTAACAAAATAGACCAATTAGTTGATTCGTTCCAATTCATTGATTGAATCCGGTTAAAATATAAGAAAAAAATAGTAGCGCCGTCGCCGTCGTGGCAAACAAGAGATATCTTTATTGTTTTTAACAGTTTTTCAAAAAAAATTATATTATCTTTTTATCCCGGCTCCCTGGCTCGAAGAAAAAATTCTTTCTTTAATGAAAAGTTTTCTATTTTTATAGCTAGAATGGATTCGATTGTCTGTACCCATCTAACAATCGAATATGAACAACTCGCAATTCGCTCGGATTCTCGGTCATAATCATTATGTAGGAGAGATGGCCGAGTGGTTCAAGGCGTAGCATTGGAACTGCTATGTAGGCTTTTGTTTACCGAGGGTTCGAATCCCTCTCTTTCCGTACCTTTACCCAATTCACCAATGCTTCAGACCTTTCTTGGAGATAGATTCTCAATTCCCAATTTCTGTGATACGGAAAATAAAGGAAAGAAAGAGCGGGCAGGGGATAAAGATCTGCCTACTGATCTATGATACATGAATGGGAGAAAAAGAAAAATATCCGAATCAAATTCCTTACCTTGTGTCCCTTTACTTAACGTAAGTGAAAGGGAAAAATTGGACGAACCCTTGGTTTGTTATTTTAGTTAGGTTTAAGTCTGACGAGAATAATATTCGACGACAAGTAATTCATTTATTTTCAAACCGACCCATTTACTATCTATTATTTGATTGACTAATCCTTTATATTGGAATGCGTGAAGAGTCAAATGCTTTGGCAATTCCTCATGGTGAGATGAATCAAGATAATTTTGAATCAGAGCTCTCGATTTTTGGTCATCCCTTGCTGTAATAATATCTCGGGGTTTGCAACGATAACTTGGTATATCTACTATACGACCATTAACTGAAATATGTCTATGGTTAACTAATTGGCGGGCTTGAGGAATAGTTGAAGCCATACCCAATCGAAAAAGGATGTTATCTAAACGCATTTCAAGTAATTGTAGTAAAACCAGACCTGTTGATCCTTTGGCTTTTCCGGCGATACGAACATATTTAAGTAATTGCCGTTCTGTAAGACCATAATGAAAACGTAATTTTTGTTTTTCTTCTAAACGAATACGATATTGAGATTTTTTCCCGGAGCGCGATTGGTTTCTAAGATCGCTTCCGGCTCCAGGTCTTTTACTCGTTAGTCCCGGTAAAGCCCCCAGGCGGCGTATTTTTTTGAAACGAGGCCCGCGGTAACGTGACATAAAGACTCCTTATTTTATTGAAATTTCATAAACCTAAATGAAAACTGAGCTAAATGATAAATGAAGTGAAATCAACTGAAGTATTGTACTACATAATGAGATGATTTGTATCAATATCTAGACACTTTTTTGTATTGTATATATATAAATATAAATCAAAAGACGGTTCTTTTTCTTGATTTATTCTGCTGAGGTCTAACTCCTTCAATTTTGATTCATAATTGGAAGCTCCTACAACATAATAAATCGATGCCCCTTGGAAAAGAGGGACGAAGCCCTTTCAATGTTCTTTTCTTTCAAAAAGACATTAGAAATCATTTTTTAAAATCAAACAAATAGAGAAAAGCCGGCTATCGGAATCGAACCGATGACCATCGCATTACAAATGCGATGCTCTAACCTCTGAGCTAAGCGGGCTTAAATAACGGAAATGTTATATGCATAGGAATTCGGTAAATTACTAGAATTTTATCTATTAACTATTCATTATATCTATTTTTTCTAGATATCTATTTCGAATTCTCAATCGAATCTAGTATTCGATTCTTATTATACATTATCTAAATTATACATTCTTCTATTCGAATTCTAAAAAATTAGGCTTTGGCTTTTGACTAAATAATTCGATTTGATTTGAATTCGAAATTAATGAAATGATTAGTTATAACTATTATATTATAAACGATTAAACGATTAATTAATATTTAATAAATTTCAATTTGAGTTACTTTTTGTTATGTTATATAGGATCTGCCTTAGCCTTAAGTAAAGGATAATAAAAAAATGAAATTAAAGAGAAAGATGCAATCCAGATAAATGCAATCCAGATAACTGTAATCCAGATTAGAAGAAGGGATTCTAATGAGAAATTTCTCCGTTTTTTGTTTTCAACGGAAGAAAAGACGAAAATAAAGAATCGACCGTTCGAGTATTCCACCGGATTGCGTGAGAAAAATGAAAGTAAGAGAGGCATATATGTATATGTTAATGTTATATAATATATATCCATATATATTGAATTGCGGATACAGAAAGGATAGAATCATTTCTGACAAGAAATAAGAAATCGAAACGCTTTTCGATATAGGAATCCGTATCTAATGAATTCGACGGTTTCAGCGTAAATGAAAGAAAAAGGAGAACGAGGTCCTAATCTCAAAACGCAAAGGGGGGATATGGCGAAATTGGTAGACGCTACGGACTTAATTGGATTGAGCCTTGGTATGGAAACCTACTAAGTGATAACTTTCAAATTCAGAGAAACCCTGGAATAAAAAATGGGCAATCCTGAGCCAAATCCTGTTTTACGAGAATAAAACAAAACAAACAAGGGTTCAGAAAGCGAGAAAAGGATAGGTGCAGAGACTCGATGGAAGCTGTTCTAACAAATGGAGTTGACTGCCCCTTTTTTGGTAAAGAAAGGAAAATGAATCCTTCTATCGAATATCGAAACTCCATAAAGGATGAAGGATAAGTCTATATACACGATGGATACGAAATGAAAAATTATCTAAAAAATGATAACCTGAAGCTGTATTTATTTTAATGAAAAATAAAACAAAAGAATTGTTGTGAATCGATTCCAAGTTGAAGAATCGAATATTCATTGATCAAATCATTCACCCCATAGTCTGGTAGATCGTTTCTTTTGAAGAACTGATTAATCGGACGAGAATAAAGATAGAGTCCCATTCTACATGTCAATATAAATACCGGCAACAATGAAATTGATAGTAAGAGGAAAATCCGTTGACTTTAGAAATCGTGAGGGTTCAAGTCCCTCTATCCCCAAAAAAAGGTCGATTTGATCCCCTAACTATTTCTCCTACCCTCTCGTTTTTTTTAGTGATTCAAAATTCGTTATTTTTCTCATTCATCCTACTTTTTTACAAACGTATCTGAGCAGGATTTTTTTCTTTTATCACAATCACAAGTTGTGTGGTATATATGATATACGTACAAATGAACATCCTTGAGCAAAGAATCCCGATTCACAATCCATATCCTTGCTCATACTGAAACTAATAAAGTATTCTTTTTGAAAATTCAAGAAAAAAAAATTCCCCGTTCAAGACTTTTAATACTTTTTTCGTCTTTTTTAATTGACATAGACCCCAGTCATCTAGTAAAATGAGGATGATGCGTCGGTAATGGTCGGGATAGCTCAGTTGGTAGAGCAGAGGACTGAAAATCCTCGTGTCACCAGTTCAAATCTGGTTCCTGGCATATGATTAATTTGTATAAATACATATTCATTAATCGTATAGATCATGATACATACATACTTGTTCATCTAGCTAGGTGTCTGGAAATGTACCCCCCCTTTTTTTTATAGATGAGTAAAGAGTATATAAAGTATGTATATCTAATAAAAGAATTAGATTCTTTTTCCTCTTCTTTTTTATTTGTTCATACTATGTCTCCGTTCGTTCAAAAAGAATGTTAATACGCCATATATATTCGAAAGGTTAAATTGGTTGGGTCTTTCAACCAACCAAAAGTCGAGTCTAGGAAGTTGAATGAAGGGTGGGAATAGCCAAGATTCATCTCCGATACAGTACAAATAGAATCTGATCCCTTTTCATTTTTTATTTTTTTTCTGTTTCTTCCTTCCCTACTATGTGATCCTCTATAGCCCGTCTAAGGGATGGGCGCGATCCAAAGTTCATGATGCAGAACTCTTTTTTTTTAGTTCATCCTATTGGCTTGGCTCATCCGAAATAAGCATCTTACAATTTTGAGAATCTCACAGAATTCGTAATTGTATTGTCTTTTTTTTCTCTTTAATTTATTTAGCCCATTCATAATAATAATACGAATGCGACTTCAATTCCTCTCTTTTATCTAGAAAAGAACGTACAAATATTTCTTGAATATCGGGAGTTGTAAAAATGAAGATTAGTTTCTTATAATTCAATGAGCATCTTGTATTTCATAAAAATTGGGGGCAATATAATCCTTACGTAAGGGCCATCCTATCCAACTTTCAGGCATTAAGATACGTTTCATCCGTGGATGATTATCATAAAAGATTCCCAACATATCATAAGATTCCCGTTCTTGAAAATTCGAACTTTTCCAAACCCAGAAAACGGACGGAATTTTAGGATTATTCCTTGGAGCAAA